GGACAAAAAGAGAAGTGACTTGGACAAAAAGAAACGAAGTGACTTAGACAAATCTTCTTTGTCGATAGCCTCGGACCAATCAATCGAATATTGATGAATACGTAATCGATCGAACACTACTTGCACTACTTGAAAAGGATTCTTCTGTTCAGAAACGAAATGTTCCAAATGTTCCTGGAAATTCTTGGTCCCATCGGACCATTTGTATCTATATGCATCAGGATCCTGATTCATGGATCTCTCAGTTCGAGAAATAAGAGGATCAAACCATTTCTTCTGACTCTTTTTCAAATTTGATAAATGTTGGTTGATCGTATATTTCATTATAGTTATATGATTCAGAGTATCATTTCCTATTTGATCCCTTTGAATTCCATATTCGAAGTTGCGATCGGATCTATTCATTAAAAAGAATCGATTCGATACATTTCTTATGTACCCATAATATTGGAGATTTCGGATCAATCTATATTGATTGACTGCCTCCATTATGTTGTTGCTAGCAAATACCGCTGTTTTTAGTTTGGGATCTTCCAACTCATTCCCGCAGTAGATCCGGACCGATTTTTTTCTGATCCTTCGAGAAAAAGATTCTTGAATGAGGTATTCATCTCTGGAGTTGAATACCTCATTCAAGAATCTTTTTTGATCCAACCCGTAGGAATCAATAGAAAAGGCAAATCCCCTATGAAACACCAGATCCGGCTCGGTTATTGATAGAGTGAATAGATCCGCCATTTCTGGGAATCTCTCTTCTGATTCAAAAAAATCGTGGCGTAACGCGTATCCCCCTTTGTTCCGGTCATGGAATAGATGAAAGAAATCAAAAAATGGATTTTTGTTCAAGAATGAAATCTTATTGGAACTGTCCATATCCGGTTCATCCTTCGGAACCAGATCCGGGATGTGATATGGTTCCGAAGGATGAATTGAGACGGTATCTTGTAAATACGTAATTATCTTGAATATATCAACCATTTCTTTCTTTTCCGCTCGCCTGGAAGGGACAAAAGAAACATCTTGTTTTTTCTTCAACAATTTAGGATCTCTAGTGGACCTCTCAGTAGGATTCGAACCCAGATGAAGTTCTGACCATCTGTCAGAGAAAAAAGAACGAATTGATCTTGTAGGATTCCCAAGAAATTCTTCGATTTCTTCCAGAAGCAGATGATTATTCATCCGCTTCTCAGGTTCTGTGAATAGCCAGGACATGGAGGAAGATCCAAAAAAGCATTTCGGGAATCGATCTGATTCTATCTCTGTTCGTTCCGTTTGAAGAAAGGAAGGATCCCAAAGAATCGATCTCTCTTTTAGTTGCTGAATCTCTGTTTGATCGATCAATGTGTGATATTCTGAATTCTCATTTCTAACGGAATCGAAATGATCTCTGGATTGATCAGAAGAAGATCCTTTCCATTGGCTAGAATCCGTTACTTGAACGAAAATAGATCTTGTGGAATCATATTGAATATTTGACAATACATTCCGTACCTTGCTAAAAAACCGATCCTTGTTTACCAACCACACATTGTCTAACCAAATCCAATTCTCTCTCGAGACGTTCCTCAAAAAATCCGATTCGTGCTGATTCTTCCCCCAACTAACGAAGAGATCTTGGCGGAATTGCCACATATGAAATTGAGCACAATTTTGCAAAGAAAGACCCCACTTGTTTCTCGAGAAGAGATGAGAAACATGCTCAATATCATTGGATTGCATAGTTGCCCCAGCTCCTTGTTGTTTGAAGAAACTCTCCCCCTGAATTGGTCTTTTTTCACGAAAAGCAGACATGAGATAACAAATCAAGTCTTTCCCTAAGATTTCGAATAGCTGTCCCGAATTCAAGTTGATTATGTTTCGTTTCTTCCTCGGAGAAAGATGATCAAAAAATTCCCAATCATGGTCCTTGCGGATCGGATCATCCGTATAGGATAAAAAAAGAAACTCCAGATATTTGCTATCTTTCTCTTTGAATGAGATCTCAATTCCAGCTACGGTTTCATTAGATATCTGACAACTAGAATCCCTCTTTTTTCCGATCCGGTTCCTCCACCACCGCGAACCCCGGTTAGATTCAGGCATGATACGCTTTTTCTTTATTGGGATAACCCAAGTACTCTCTTGCGGATCCATGAAACAACTCTCAGAAATCCTTTTCCCTTTTGGAAGATACAGGAGCGAAACAATCAACCTATTTCTATTGGAAGACCAAAAAGATTCTTCCAATGTCTCCTTTCTGGGTCCAATGGAATTCATAGGTATAGGAAGAAGCCCCATCAAATAGATATTTTTTCTTTCGACCATCTTTCGATTGTTAATACGAGATAGAAGGACCACTACTACAAGCAGTACTAAACCTTTGATCGTGAAATATTGATTGCTTGTTGCACCCTGTGAATCACGTGAAAGTAGGATACTCCAAATTCGGGGGTCAAAGAGTTTCATAAAACGTTCTTGGTGGAAAAAAATGTGAGTGAAAGATCCCACTGAATCGAATTTGATCCATGAATCTAAGAAATAGCGAGAATTCTTGATCTCTCTCAATATCTCTCTCAATTCGAATATCCAGGATTTGAATTGATGTCGTTTCATTGATTCCTCCTAAAGATTTCATTTCAATTGGAATTTGGTTATTCACGATGTACGATGATCCTTGTTAAGCATCCATGGCTGAATGGTTAAAGCGCCCAACTCATAATTGGCAAATTCGTAGGTTCAATTCCTGCTGGATGCACATGCACGCCAATGGGAACATTCAATAAGTCTATTGGAATTGACTCTGTATCAATGGAATCTCATCATCCATACATAGCGAATTGGTATGGTATATTCATACCATAACATATGAACAGTAAGAACTAGAATTCTTATCGATACTGGAACTCATAGGGAATAAAATGGATTTATGGATGGAATCAAATATGCAGTATTTACAGAAAAGAGTATTCGGTTATTGGTGAACAATCAATATACTTCTAATGTCGAATCAGGATCAACTAGGACAGAAATAAAGCATTGGGTCGAACTCTTCTTTGGTGTCAAGGTAATAGCTATGAATAGTCATCGACTCCCGGGAAAGGGTAGAAGGATGGGACCTATTATGGGACATACAATGCATTACAGACGTATGATCATTACGCTTCAACCGGGTTATTCTATTCCACCTCTTATAGAGAAAAGAACTTAAAGCAAAAGACTTAATAACACGGCAATACATTTATACAAAACTTCTACCTCGAGCACACGCAATGGAGCCGTAGACAGTCAAGTGAAATCCAATCCACGAAATAATTTGATCTATGGACAGCATCGTTGTGGTAAAGGTCGTAATGCCAGAGGGATCATTACCGCAGGGCATAGAGGGGGAGGTCATAAGCGTCTATACCGTAAAATCGACTTTCGACGGAATGAAAAAGAGATATCTGGTAGAATCGTAACCATAGAATATGACCCTAATCGAAATGCATACATTTGTCTCATACACTATGGGGATGGTGAGAAGAGATATATTTTACATCCCAGAGGGGCTATAATTGGAGATACCATTGTTTCTGGTACAGAAGTTCCTATATCAATGGGAAATGCCCTACCTTTGAGTGCGGTTTGAACTATTGATTTACGTAATTGGAAGTAACCAATTAGGTTTACGACGAAACCTAGAAATCGATCACTGATCCAATTGGAGTACCTCTACGGGATAGACCTCAACAGAAAACTGTTGAGTAACGGCAGCAAGTGATTGAGTTCAGTAGTTCCTCATAGAAAATTATTGACTCTAGAGATATGGTAATATGGAGAAGACAAAATTGTTTGAAGCGCGCACAGAACCGGAAGCGCCCCTTGTTTCAAAGAGAGGAGGACGGGTTATTCACATTTCATTTGATGGTCAGAGGCGAATTGAAAGTTAAGCAGTGGTAATTAGAAAGACCCTCCGGGGAAAAATAGAGATGTCTCCTACGTTACCCGTAATATGTGGAAGTATCGACGTAATTTCATAGAGTCATCCGGTCTGAATGCTACATGAAGAACATAAGCCAGATGACGGAACGGGGAGACCTAGGATGTAGAAGATCATAACATGAGTGATTCGGCAGATTTGGATTCCTATATATTCACTCACGTGGTACTTCATCATACGATTCATATAAGATCCATCTGTCTAGATATCATCATATACATCTAGAAAGCCGTATGCTTTGGAAGAAGCTTGTACAGTTTGGGAAGGGGTTTTGATTGATAAAAAAGAAGAATCTACTTCAACCGATATGCCCTTAGGCACGGCCATACATAACATAGAAATCACACTTGGAAAAGGTGGACAATTAGCTAGAGCAGCAGGCGCTGTAGCGAAACTGATTGCAAAAGAGGGTAAATCGGCCACATTAAGATTACCATCTGGGGAGGTCCGTTTGATATCCAAAAACTGCTTAGCAACAGTCGGACAAGTGGGTAATGTTGGGGTGAACCAAAAAAGTTTGGGTAGAGCCGGATCTAAGTGTTGGCTAGGTAAGCGTCCTGTAGTAAGAGGAGTAGTTATGAACCCTGTAGACCATCCCCATGGGGGCGGTGAAGGGAGAGCCCCAATTGGTAGAAAAAAACCCACAACCCCTTGGGGTTATCCTGCGCTTGGAAGAAGAAGCAGGAAAAGGAACAAATATAGTGATAGTTTTATTCTTCGTCGCCGTAAATAGGAACATTGAAAATCGAATCTTTGGAATTGGAAATAATGTGATGGGCGAACGACGGGAATTGAACCCGCGCATGGTGGATTCACAATCCACTGCCTTGATCCACTTGGCTACATCCGCCCCTTCCCATATCTAGCTAAAGGATTTTCTCTTTTTTCCATTCATCATTAGACTTCAGATTAAGATCGAGATATTGGACATAGAATGCCAATTTAAAAAATGTAAAAAAAGGAGTAATCAGCCGTGACACGTTCACTAAAAAAAAATCCTTTTGTAGCTAATCATTTATTGGGAAGAATTGAAAAACTCAACAGGAGGGAGGAGAAAGAAATCATAGTGACTTGGTCTCGGGCATCTACCATTATACCCACAATGATTGGCCATACAATCGCTATTCATAATGGAAAGGAACATTTACCTATTTATATCACAGATCGTATGGTCGGTCACAAATTGGGAGAATTCGCACCTACTCTAACTTTCGTGAGACACGCGAGAAACGATAATAAATCTCGTCGTTAGTCGTTCTACTAAGTATTCAGATGAAAAGAAAATCTTATCTTAATAGTATTTAGACTTAAGAGTCTTTATCTTTTATCTTATAGTAAGAGTATACTTCACCTAGGCACTTATCATTCATTGGCGGGGGAAAACTTTTATGATAAAGAACGAAAATAGAGAAGCAAAAGTTTTAGCTCAA